TAATGATTTCGATATAAATCAAAAATACAAACATTTATGGGTTCAATGTGAAAATTGTTATGGATTAAATTATAAGAAATTTTTTCGATCAAAAATGAATATTTGTGAACAATGTGGATATCATTTGAAAATGGGCAGTTCAGATAGAATTGAACTTTTGATTGATCCGGGCACTTGGGAACCTATGGATGAGGACATGGTCTCTATCGATCCCATTGAATTTCACTCGGAAGAGGAACCTTATAAGGATCGTATCGATTCTTATCAAAGAAAGACAGGTTTAACTGAGGCTGTTCAAACAGGCATAGGTCAACTAAATGGCATTCCTATAGCAATTGGGGTTATGGATTTTCACTTCATGGGGGGTAGTATGGGATCCGTAGTAGGCGAGAAAATCACCCGTTTGATCGAGTATGCTACTAATAGATCTCTCCCTGTTATTATGGTGTGTGCTTCTGGAGGAGCACGCATGCAAGAAGGAAGTTTGAGTTTGATGCAAATGGCTAAAATATCTTCTGCTTCATATGATTATCAATCAACTAGAAAGTTATTCTATGTATCAATCCTTACATCCCCTACAACCGGTGGAGTAACAGCCAGTTTTGGTATGCTCGGAGATATCATTATTGCCGAACCAAATGCCTACATTGCATTTGCGGGTAAAAGAGTAATTGAACAAACATTGAATAAGACAGTACCCGACGGTTCACAAGGTGCTGAGTATTTATTCTCTAAGGGCTTATTCGACCTAATCGTACCGCGTAATCCTTTAAAGGGCGTTCTGCGTGAGTTATTTCAGCTACACGGCTTCTTTCCCTTGAATCCAAATTAAAAATACTAATCTCAATTATTTGTAACGAACTTTAGTTTATTGGAATCAAAGTCACAATAAGAAGAATGGAGTTTTCTTTGGTGACATAAGTTCAGTTCTAGAATCAGAAGTTTCAGATAATGACTTTTCATTCTTTTGTACAGATCTAATCTATTTTTTTTTCCTACCCCTATTACTGATTACTAATCAGTAACCCTCTTTCAACAGGAGAAAAGAGTGAATTCTTGCTTTCGTGGAATAGAATTTAAAAATGAAAATAAAAAATAAAAAGAATTCCATGTTTTTTATTACTTCTTACGCATTACCATTACATTAATACTATTAATTTCATTAATAGTATTATATTAATATATAGAATATAGATAAAAATAGAATATAGATAAAATCTATAATCAAAGCGTTGCATCTTTCTATATTTCCTTCAGATTTCTATATCTCCCGAGAACCCACATTTTGTATTGTACTATGAATCCCTGTCGGGTCGAATCCTAACAAATCCTTCAGTAACTCGTAAGAAACTCTTTATTAGAAGATTAAGGGCACAAGAACAACAATACAATAATAAAGCGGATTATATGTATTTCGTGTGGAGTCGTATAAACACGCTTATTTAGTTCTACATTTGTTGTACTTCTTATTATATACTTAATAATACTTATCTTAATAATACTTATAATATAATATATAATACTTATAATTCACATATTTATTTTATTATATCTTTATAAGAGGTACAAATATTAAATCGGGGTACCCATTCTATGACAGATTTAAACTTTCCCTCTTTTTTTGTGCCTTTAGTAGGCCTATTATTTCCGGCAATTGCAATGGCGTCTTTATCTCTTCATGTTCAAAAAAACAAGATTGTTTAGGTTCAGTGGGACCAAATCTAATCAATCAACACTTGGACTTGGATCATAATACAGATATCTATTTAGTAGAATATGGTACCACGTCTGGTCTGGATATGGTTCCTTTCGAACACAAAACAAAAAAAAATCTTATGCATGCGGATACATGATATATGAAAAAATGCATATATATGCAGTATAGCTTTTTTTTTAAGATTTAAGAAAAAATACATCAGTGGAAAAATGGAAAGTCAATGTATCTATATGTTATGTAGATATACATAGTGGGATCGTATGAAGAAGATGTTATTATTTTACATCTACCCAATTTGATGAATTACCCCTAAGGGTTCACATCATAATAGTGCTAGTTGATGAGAGTTACTTCGGGACAAAAAAAAATAGTAAAGTCAAATTTAAATTCATTTGGCCTATTCTCTCAATTCCAATAGAATGCAACTGGATCTAATATGAACTGGCGATCAGAACGTATATGGATAGAACTTATAACAGGGTCTCGAAAAATAAGTAATTTCTGCTGGGCCTGTATCCTCTTTTTAGGCTCACTAGGATTCTTATTGGTTGGAACTTCCAGTTATCTTGGTCGGAATCTCATATCTTTGTTTCCGTCTCAGCAAATAATTTTTTTCCCTCAAGGGATCGTGATGTCTTTCTATGGAATAGCCGGTCTGTTCATTAGTTCCTATTTGTGGTCCACAATTTTGTGGAATGTAGGTAGTGGTTATGATCGATTCGATAGAAAAGAAGGAATAGTGTGTATTTTTCGTTGGGGATTTCCTGGAAAAAATCGCCGCGTTTTTCTACGATTCCTTATGAGAGATATCCAGTCAATCAGAATGGAAGTTAAAGGGGGTCTTTATCCTCGCCGTGTTCTTTATATGGAAATTAGAGGCCAGGGAGCCATTCCCTTGACTCGTACGGATGAGAATTTGACTCCACGAGAAATTGAACAAAAAGCTGCTGAATCGGCCTATTTCTTGCGCGTACCAATTGAAGTATTTTGAATTGAATAATGAATGCTTTCCCGGCATGAGATAAGAAAGGCAGGAATCCCCTTTAACCTTTAATATAATAGAATCTAACTGATAATAGAATCTAACTGAACTGAAGTTTCTTTCAAGGTGTTGATTCGAGCAAAACACGTTAGATTCTATTTCCCCATTATATTCTGGTCTAATACCACTGTCACTGTGGCCCATAGAATAAAACAGGTGTACGTATATGGAACAACCATAATAATTAAATTGTTGTTCACCAAAACTCTTTTTTATGCATATGGAACTCAACCCAATTCTGTTATGTTAGACTAGTAACAAGTCTAGTAAGTATGTATTCATCATACATATCAGAACAGAACATTTCGGAATACAGTACAGAATTTTTATTTTTAGACCCAATATTTCGTTGAATTGATACGTTAGATACAGACGGATGTAAATTATCTCTCTTTTTTGCAATCGATTTTTATCCTTTCTTTTGCTCCTTGAAAAGGATTGCATCTTTCATAAAGATCCAATTTATCTCGGGTTTCCCACACATTTTTGATTTCACCATCAATATTCTTCAGAAATATCCCCTCAATTATTCCCGCGGTGCGGGCATCTAGTGAAACATTTTGGAATAATTGATTGATCCAAGGGGAGTTCTTTCGTCTCGAAACCCGACTAATACTCATTACTTGAAGTGTGAATTGGGTCTTTCGGGCACTCATCGAAAGAAACAAATGAAGATGCAATTCAATTGGTGTAATTTGACCAATTTAGATATCTGAGATATCTGGGAACTTACTCATTTCTTCATTTGGGGCGGACTTTTTTTCTTTAATTCTAACTTCCATTTCTATACCCCTTCTAGATTCAAAGACTAAATAAAGAATTCAAATAATCAAATAAAAAAAGACGGATCCATAGGTTACATACCTTGTTATAGAACTCATGCTTCATAGAAATATCAGACGGAGTCGACGAATGAAGTAGGTTCATTAACAATTCACAGAACAAAAAGTGTCAAAAAAAAAGCATTGACCCCTCTCCCATATCTTGTATCTATAGTCTTTTTGCCGTGGTGGATCTCTCTTTCATTTAATAAAAGTCTAGAGCCCTGGGTTATTAATTGGTGGAATACCAGGCAATCCGAAACTTTTTTGAATGATATTCAAGAGAAGAACATTCTAGAAAGATTCATAGAATTAGAAGAACTATTTCATTTGGATGAAATGATAAAGGAGTACCCGGAGACACAGATACAAAAGCTTCATATAGGAATCCACAAAGAAACGATACAATTGGTCAAAATATACAATGAAAATAATATCCATATTATTTTGCACTTCTCGGCAAATATAATCTGTTTCGCTATTCTAAGTGGTTATTCTATTCTGGGTAATGAGGAACTTGTCATTCTGAATTCTTGGATTCAGGAATTCCTATATAACTTAAGCGACACAATAAAAGCTTTTTCTATTCTTTTATTAACTGATTTATGTATCGGATTCCACTCGCCCCATGGTTGGGAACTAATGATCGGTTCGGTCTACAAAGATTTTGGATTTGCTTATAATGATCAAATTATATCTGGTCTTGTTTCCACTTTTCCAGTTATTCTAGATACAATTTTGAAATATTTGATCTTCCATTATTTAAATCGGGTATCACCTTCACTTGTAGTGATTTATCATTCAATGAATGAATGAAGAATTCATTTGACCCGCGGCTATCAATCAGATCATAATGTTACTTCGTACATAAACAAACCCTTTTTTTTTAATCTGACTCACTTTATACTTCTACCCGTGCAGGGGGTTCGACTCCTCCTATATTCCAGTACAATGGCAGAATCGTGGGTAGGGAACTAGACTAGCTACCTACCTAATTTATTGTAGAAATTTAAGGGATCAATGATTGGACCATGCAAAATAGAAATACCTTTTCTTGGATAAAGGAACAGATGACTCGATCTATTTCTGTATTGATCGTGATATATGTAATTACTCGGACATCTATTTCAAATGCATATCCTATTTTTGCGCAGCAGGGTTATGAAAATCCACGAGAAGCAACAGGGCGTATTGTATGTGCCAATTGCCATTTAGCTAATAAGCCCGTGGATATTGAGGTTCCACAAGCTGTGCTTCCTGATACTGTATTTGAAGCAGTTGTAAGAATCCCCTATGATAAGCAACTGAAACAAGTTCTTGCTAATGGGAAAAAAGGGTCTTTGAATGTGGGGGCTGTTCTTATTTTACCCGAAGGATTCGAATTAGCTCCTTCCGATCGTATTTCTCCTGAGATGAAAGA